CCCCCTGGAACCGTATAGGAAGTTTTCTCCTCGTACGGCTCGAGAAAAAATGATTTAATTCGAAGTTTTACCTATGTATCTAATTCTAATAAATAATAAATTAAATGACAAATGGACCTATAAAATGAATATCAATTAGACTAGGATTTCAGTCTTTTTTCTTCTTGAAAAATGAAAAAGAAATGGCTCGTACTCATAACTCAAATCGGATAACTCTTAAATAGCTCAAAGGAAAATCTTTAGTCAATTTCATTTATTGAGTAGTCTTTACTCCCTTTCGTTTATCCCGGTTAAACTATTTCAAATTCTATTTGAATTCTTTAGTCGGATCCAGTTATTGAGACTATCGAAAAAATTAACAATTACAAAGGGTATTTCCTTGTTTTTAAACCCTTTATTCTGATTTTTAATCATTGGGTTTAGACATTACTTCGGTGCTTCTTAATCCTTTCAAAGTGGTAGCAACATACCCTTTTTGATTTCTTTCTATCAAAGAATCCTATGGACGGTTGATTCTAGCATAATACACGTTGAATCGAAAATTTTGGATCAATTTCAACAAGTTTTACTTTTGAATTGGAAACTTGCTCGAATTGGATTCTTTCGATTTTCCATATATTTACGAAGTTGTTCCAGTTGATTGGCATTAACCCTAGATCCTTGCCCCTGAGAAATGAATTAATACTTTCTGTTCGAGCTCCATCATGGACTATTTACAACCCGACAAAAAACGAAGGGTTCAAGTGTAACAGAACAAACAATGTCGAGCCAAGAGCACCTCATTCCTAGACAAATTTAAAATGATGGATGTAAAAATCCACAATGGGTCATATCCTTCAAGTCGCACGTTGCTTTCTACCACATCGTTTCAAACGAAGTTTTACCATAACATTCCTCTAATTTGGAACCGGTATACCGGTATGGAATTGATTCAATCATGGAATCATGAATAGTCATCGGTTCAGCTGTCCATAGACATCCTAATCTACACCTTTTCTTCTATATATGAATATATGAAACAAGATTTTTCTGAAAAAATCTTAGTAAGATAACATTTTGAACATATTTAACATACTAATTACTAATAGAATATATAGATAATAGAAAGAAAAAAGAAATCTATATTATATATATAATAAAAATATAATAATTAAATTAATATTAATAATGAATAAGTTTTTGAATCTACATTTTCAAGTGACTTAATAGGATAAATTAAATGATTTTATACTTTTTCAAAGATTCCAAATCATTAAAAAAATTTTCTAAGTGAAATTCACTATTTAATTTAAATTAAACATCATTATTTAATTTGATTGGATTTGAAGAAAATTGGACAATAAGCATCGCCTTTGATCTTTATTTGAAATAGATCAAAAAAAAGAAGAAAGAAATCCATTTTTTTTATGATAATGAGATGTAAAAAAAATAATGTAAGTTAAGATTTGAATTTTGATTTTTTTAATCAGATTAGGAAAATCAAAATCGAAAAAAAATAGGGAAGGTTTCTCATATCTATCAGATAGACTGAACAATTGTCACTGTTTGTTATAGATATAGTATAAATACCATACCATACTATAGAACATGGAACTTGATCGTTTGTTAATGAAATTCGAGCAGACACAAATGCTTAAATTTCTAATTAATATAGCCTATCCACCCCCCACTTCTTTTTTATATTATGATATAGTTTATATGGGAATAATGGAATATAAAAAGTGGATCCGCGCTGGGACGGAAGGATTCGAACCTCCGAATAGCGGGACCAAAACCCGTTGCCTTACCACTTGGCCACGCCCCATTTCAATTGCTAATCGACACTAAGAAACAATAATATTGTTATTGGTTGTTTGTCAACTCCAGCCCAAATAAATATCTAAATATATATCTAGATATAGAATCTATCTATAGAATATAGATCTTCTATATCTATAGAATATATAGAATAGACCGGTACTAGGATTTTGATACATATAGATACAGAATTCAACTTAATTTATTGATCATTACATAGAATTCAATTAAGATATTGTATGAAAGTATAGTTTATTCTATTCTCCTTTGAGAATTGGAGAATTTTTGGTTGGATGGATTCAAAGAAAAGAAGGATTTTTGTCTATCTTACCTTACTTTCTTTTTCCTTATATCAAAAAGGCAACCAAAATGCAATTATCTCCAAGAACAAAATGTCTGTTATGCTTAATATCGTTAGTTTGATCTGTATTTGTATTAATTCGCCCCTTTATTCGAGTAGTTTTTTCTTCGGCAAATTGCCTGAAGCCTATGCTTTTTTGAATCCAATCGTAGATGTTATGCCAGTCATACCTCTGTTTTTTTTTCTCTTAGCTTTTGTTTGGCAGGCTGCTGTAAGTTTTCGATAAGATCCTAAATAATAATATCCTAGAAAATGCATGATTTCCTCGAGAAAAAATTCTAACAATTGATAAAATAAAATCAGATAAGTTTTATAGTATGAACCCCCGATTCATACATTGAA